GCCCCCCGGTTTGTTCAAGAAAAAGCAAACGTGTAGCGGTTTTTAATGATAATCTAGAATATCACAATACTTTGAATAATCTCCAAGATCTTAATACTGAGGAAGCAGACGACATTGTTGTGATACGTTATTCACAACAACCGGATTTTCGGCGAGACATAATCATAGGCTCGATCCGAGCCCAAAGACGTAAAACAGTTATTTGTAAAGCTTCTGAAGCAAATATTCATTCCCCCTCTTTTTTGGAACGAAACGACCCTTCCCTTTCTTTTGAGACTTCCGAACTAATTAAAAAAATTTTTGAAAATTGGCTATGGAAAAATACAGAATTCAAAATTCTAGATTATACAGATAAAAAGACAAAAGAAAGTACTAAAAAAAAAGAAGCTAACAAAAGAGAAGAAGAAACAAGAAGAGAAAAAAGAAAAGAAAAAAGACGGATAGAAATAGCCGAAGCCTGGGATAGCTTTGTATTGGCTCAAGTAATAAGAGGTCTTATGTTAGTAACCCAATCAATTATAAGAAAATATATAATATTACCATCATTGATAATAATTAAAAATATCATCCGTATACTATTATTTCAATTTCCTGAATGGTCCGAAGATTTAACTGATTGGCGTAAAGAAATGCATGTTAAATGCACTTATAACTGCGTTCAATTATCAGAAAAAGAATTTCCTAAAAACTGGTTAAAAGACGGTATTCAGATAAAGATCTTATTTCCTTTTCGTCTTAAACCTTGGCACAAATCTAAGCTACGAGAAAGATATACCTATCCACTGAAAAATAAAGAAAAAAAAAATGATTTTTTTTTTTTAACCGTTTGGGGAATGGAAACCAAACTTCCTTTTGGTTCTCCACGAAAACAACTTTCATTTTTTGAACCTATTTTTAAAGAACTCAAAAAAAAACGTAAAAAATTGAAAAAGAAGTGTTTTAAGGGTCTAAGAATTTTAAAAGAAAGAAGAATAATTTTTCTAAATGTCTCAAAAGAAAAAAAAAAATGGATAAGAAATAATGAGATAATTCATGAATCGTCCATTAATATTCAATCTATGAAGTGCATAACTTGTGCATTGAGAAAACAAAAACTACAAGGGCTAACTACTCTAACAAAGACAATTGTAAATGAAATACAAAAAATGTCAAAAGACAATAAAAAAGAATTTAGAAGCCTACATATAAATATTAGTTCGAATAAAATCAGCTATGATGATAAAATATTGGAATCGCCAAAAACTATTTTGCAACGCTTAAAAAGAATAAATGTTCGACTAATTCGTAAAACCAATTATTTTATAAACTTTTTCGTTGAAAGTATACATAGAAATATTTTTTTATATATCAAGAATATTTCTAGAATAACTGTACAACTTTTTGTTTTTGAAGGAACAAAAAAAAAAATTAATAAATACAGCTCCTTTACTAACTTTTTTTCCTACCCTAACTATATTTGCAATAATGAAACAAAGCAAGAAAAAATAGTTAAAACAAACAAAAATATAAATAAAGTTATTTATACTATAACGGAGCCACTTTCTAATATTAGTAATAAGAGTTTACATTCTTTTTGTGACTTATCTTATTTGTCACAAGCATATGTGTTTTACAAATTATCACAAAACAGGGCTTTGAACTTTTTTAATTTATATAAGTTAAGATTAAGATCCGTCTTTCAATCTAATGTAACATCCCCTTTTCTTAAAAATCAAATAAAGAATTATTTTATTGGAACACAGAAAACATTACATTCCGAATTGAACCATAAGAACCTCCACAATTTTCGAACAATACATCAATGTAAAAATGGGTTAAAAGGTTATTATCAAGATGATTTATCTGAGTTCATACCACAAGAAAGTAGAAATAGAGTAAATCAACACTCTATAGTTCAAAATAACCATTTCAATAATTTTTTTTCCTATGAAAAAAATGGATTAATTAACTTCGAAAAAAAAAAAAATGTTAAAAAACAAGATAGATATGACCTTTTATCATATAATTTTATTAAGTCTGAAGATAATAAGAATTCCTCCATTTCTGGATTATCTGGACAAGTAAATCATAACCGATATTTTTTTTCAAATTACGACAAAAGTAAACGCCAATTTTTTAATATGTTGGTAGGTATTCTGGTAAAAAATTTTATAGTAGAAAATAATATTATACATATAAAGAAAAACTCGACTAGAAAATTATATCATTGGATATTTCTCAATTTGTGTTTTAGAAAAAAAATTGATATTGGGGTCTGTAGAAATATGGATATTGACACCAACAGTAGTAAATATATTAAGATTAGAACTAATAATTATCAAAAAAGCGCGAAAATCGATAAGAAAGTTCGTTTTTTTACCACAATTCATCAAAATCAAGGGATCAACCCATTCAATAAAAAAAAAAAACTTTTTGATTGGATGAGAATGAATGAAGAAATACTAAATTGTTACATATTTAAGTTCCAACTTTGGTGTTTTCCAGAATTTTTTATACTTCATAATTTGTATAAAAATAAACCATGGACCATACCAATCAAGTCGCTCCTTTTAAATTTTAATGTAAATAAAAACACCACTGTAAAGAAAAAAAGAAATTTTTTTATATCAATTTTTTCATTAGAAAAACAAAAGAAAAGGGAAAAAGAATGCACAATCCAGCCAGATTTTGAATCAACTCTATTAAACTATGAAAAAGATATTGCAGAAAATTATGGGATATCAAAGATGAAAAAAGAGAAAAAGACAAAATCATACCAGAACAACATGTACGCGAAATTGGATTTCTTCCTAAAAAGATATTTTCTTTTTCAATTGAGATGGGCTGGTCTTTTAAATAAAAAAATAATAAATAACATTAACGTATATTGTCTCCTGCTTAGACTTCTAAACCCAAGAGAAATTGCTATAGCCTCCACTCAAAGGGGGGAACTAAGTCTGGGTATTTTTCTGCTTGAGGAAAATTTAACTCTTACACAATTGCTTAAAAGGGCAATAGTACTTATAGAACCCATTCGTCTGTCTATAAAAAGTGCAGGACATTTTATTATGCATCAAACTATGGGGATTTCAGTGATTCATAACAGCAACCACACAATTAATCAAAGATTCCAACAAAAAGACCTTGTTGATAAGCCGAATTCTGATGAATTAATTCCAGAGCCTCAAAAGATGACTGAAAATCAAAACAAAACTTATTATGATTTGTTTGTTCCTGAAAGTATTTTATCCCCCAGACGTCGTAGAGACTTCAGAATTCTAATTTATTTCTATTCTATGAATAGAAATGGTATACCTCTAAATGCGCCATTTTGGAATGAAAATCAGGGAAAGAGTCAAGTTTTGACTAAAAGAAAAAGAGAGACAAATACACTAATTAAATTAAAATTTTTTCTTTGGCCTAATTATCGCTTAGAAGATTTCGCTTGTATGAATCGCTATTGGTTTGATACCAATAATGGCAGTCGTTTCGGTTTGCTAAGGATACATATGTATCCACAATTTGAAAACTGAACTGACCCGTGTACTCAAAAAAAGTAAAATACGGATTGACTTTATTGCCCGCGCTATATTTTTATATGAAGACAAAGACATGCACACATACATTGTTTTACATTCCATTCTGATACATGATACTAATTGAACGACATATCAATATCTATAAATGATGAAAAAATATTCTTTATTTTTAGGGGTCTACTTTTCATCTTTTGAGAGTGTAGATAACCATCTTTTTGTCTACCTATTGGAATACTATTTTCCAATTGGGAATTTTTAACAAAATAAAGATTATTATAGCGTGTATGCCAAATAAAAAAATAATAATAATAAGAAGGAGTAGCACTTTTTTTATTGATAATAAAAAAGATATCTAGTAATTAAAGGCCAGTGGGGGGAAGATTAAATTTTATGGTAAAAAAGTCATTCATCTCGGTTATTTCGCACGAAGAAAAAAAAGAAAACCGGGGGTCTGTTGAATTTCAAATACTAAGGCTCACTAATAGGATACGAAAACTTTCGTTACATTTGGAATTGCACAGAAAAGATTATTTATCTCAGAGAGGCCTCCGGAAAATTTTAGGAAAACGCCAAAGAATGCTGTCTTATTTGTCAAAGAAAAATAGAATACGTTATAAACAATTAATTAATCAGTTAGATATTCGCGAATCAAAAACGCGTTAATTTGAGTTTGAAGGGTCGTTTTGAATTATTTGAGTTAGTAGATCTTGAATTTTAATGAACTTATTTTAACTTTCAGTAATTCATGAAAAAATGAATCGAGTAAAAACCTATGAATATACCAGCTACAAAAAACGACCTCATGATAGTAAATATGGGACCCCACCACCCATCAATGCATGGTGTTCTTCGACTCATCGTTACTCTCGATGGTGAAGATGTTATTGATTGTGAACCAATATTAGGATATTTACACCGAGGAATGGAAAAAATTGCGGAAAACCGAACAATTATACAATATTTGCCTTATGTAACGCGTTGGGATTATTTAGCTACTATGTTCACAGAAGCAATAACCGTAAATGGACCAGAGTTGTTCGGAAATATCCAAGTACCTAAAAGGGCCAGCTATATCCGAACAATTATGTTGGAGTTGAGTCGTATAGCTTCGCATTTGTTATGGCTCGGCCCTTTTATGGCAGATATTGGGGCGCAGACTCCTTTCTTCTATATTTTCAGAGAAAGAGAGTTAGTATATGATCTATTTGAAGCTGCCACTGGTATGAGAATGATGCATAATTTTTTTCGTATTGGAGGAGTAGCGGCCGATTTACCTTATGGCTGGATAGATAAATGTTTCGATTTTTGCGATTATTTTTTAACAGGAGTTACTGAATATCAAAAACTTATTACACGAAATCCTATTTTTTTAGAACGAGTTGAGGGGATAGGCATTATTGGAAGAGAGGAAGTCATAAATTGGGGTTTATCAGGACCAATGCTGCGAGCCTCTGGAATACAATGGGATCTCCGTAAAGTTGATCATTATGAGTGTTACGACGAATTTGATTGGGAAGTACAGTGGCAAAAAGAAGGAGATTCATTAGCTCGATATCTCGTCCGCATTGGCGAAATGACGGAATCCATCAAAATTATTCAACAGGCTCTAGAAGGAATTCCGGGGGGACCCTATGAGAATTTAGAAATCCGATATTTTGATAGAGAAAGGAATCCAGAATGGAATGACTTTGACTATCGATTTATTAGTAAAAAACCTTCTCCCACATTTGAATTGCCTAAACAAGAACTCTATGTGAGAGTTGAAGCCCCAAAGGGAGAATTGGGGATTTTTTTAATAGGGGATCAGAGTGTTTTTCCTTGGAGGTGTAAAATTCGCCCGCCTGGTTTTATCAATTTGCAAATTATTCCTGAGTTAGTTAAAAGAATGAAATTGGCTGATATTATGACAATACTAGGTAGCATAGATATCATTATGGGAGAAGTTGATCGTTAAAATGATAATTGATAGAATCGAAGTACAAGATATCAATTCTTTTTCTAGATTGGAATTTTTAAAACAGGCTTATGGAATTCTATGGATACTTATTCCTGTTTTTACTCCTGTATTAGGAATAACAATAGGTGTACTAGTAATTGTATGGTTAGAAAGAGAAATATCCGCAGGGATACAACAACGTATTGGACCTGAATACGCTGGGCCTTTAGGAGTTCTTCAAGCTTTAGCTGATGGGGCAAAACTACTTTTCAAAGAAAACCTCTTTCCATCTAGAGGAGATACTCGTTTATTCAGTATCGGACCTTCCATCGCGGTCATATCCATTTTAGTAAGCTATTTGGTAGTTCCTTTTGGTTCGCGTCTTGTTTTAGCGGATCTCAATATCGGTGTTTTTTTATGGATTGCCATTTCAAGTATTGCTCCTATTGGCCTTCTTATGTCAGGATACGGATCAAATAATAAATATTCTTTTTTAGGTGGTCTCCGAGCGGCTGCTCAATCGATTAGTTATGAAATACCATTAACTTTATGTGTCTTATCAATATCTCTACGTGCGATTCGTTAAGACATCAAATTTTCCATATTTCTTCCTTTCTATTTTATAGTAAGAGAGCGGAACGAATTGAGTAAATATATTCATTTTTTATTCAGCTGGATCAACTAAACCTGAGGGTTATATGAGTGAAAGAAAACAGCTTATATATAAACTAGCTGTAAAAAAATTGAGTCTCATTTGATATGTATAAACGTTAGAGAGCCAAACGGAAATAAACATAAGCAAACAAAAGTCTTTTCCCCAAAATTGGGTAACTAGTCATCCTGACTTGAAGCGGGCTAAAAAGATAAACTAGAGTGAGTTTTCACTACCGTTTGTATGTATTATCATACATGGATTACCTTAACGTAACGGATGATTGAACAAAAACGAGTGGATGAGTAGAAACACCAAGATACATAAAGGATTTGTAATGGAGATTATGTAAAATAATAAGAATATTTCTGCATAATGTACAAAGAATATTAATTGGGGCTTTCAGTTAGTAGAAATGATTAGGCAGTACTCCCTACAATTCCGATCCAGAGTATGCTCCTATCCGTCGATTAAATAAATGACTATTGGCAACGAAATAATCCTTTACTTTGGTTTGATTTTGTAACTACACTTTTCGCAGAAACAGAAAGAAGACATAGAAACCACAAAAAAAAAAAAGAGAAAGAAATACAATTAAAGGATAAAAACTATCTTTTTAGTCGTCTTTCTTTGGACTTTTATTTGTTCTATATTCATATTTATCTAGATAGAATTCAGATCATAATTCCAGAATTAATGTAAAATTCTTTTCGTATGTAAAAAGGAAGGGTTATTGATATCTTTATAACGAGTATTTGATTGAAGAGTTAAGTTATTACTCAACAAATAAAATTTCCAAAGATTTTTGAAATTATTAAATCAAAGGACGAGATCAATTCAGCAGCACTTTAATTTATTTTAATTCAAATTAATTTAAAATAGATATTCGAATTTATTTTAAAATATATAAAATTATTAAAGAAGAACAAATAGAATTCAATTGGTCTAATTCGGGATCGTACAATATATTTTTACCCTATCCATCTTATAAAGATATAAAAAAAATAATACTGACTCGACCCTTAGATTTATTTAAGGTCATCAAGGAGCCGTATGCAGTGAAAATCTCATGTACGGTTCTGGAATAGCGATGGAAACAGTGATGGTATCACCGACTATGATTATCTAATAGTTCAAGTACAGTTGATATAGTTGAGGCACAATCAAAATATGGTTTTTGGGGATGGAATTTGTGGCGTCAACCTATAGGGTTTATTATTTTTCTAATTTCTTCTCTAGCAGAATGTGAAAGATTACCCTTTGATTTACCCGAAGCAGAAGAAGAATTAGTAGCAGGTTATCAAACCGAATATTCGGGTATCAAATTTGGTTTATTTTATGTTGCTTCTTATTTAAACCTATTAGTTTCTTCATTATTTGTAACAGTTCTTTATTTGGGAGGCTGGACTATCTCTATTCCGCACATATTTCTTTCTGAGTTTTTTGAAATAAATAAACCATACGGTGTTTTTGAACGGACAATTGATATCTTTATTACATTAGCTAAAACTTATTTGTTCTTGTTCATTCCTATCATAACAAGATGGACTTTACCTAGGATAAGAATGGACCAGCTGTTGAATCTTGGATGGAAATTTCTTTTACCTATTTCTCTCGGTAATCTATTATTAACAACTTCTTCTCAACTATTTTCACTGTAAAAGGCTATGATAGCCTATATTCCCAACTTGGGTCAAAGAAGAGAAATAAACAAAGAAAAAATTATTTATATATATATATTCACGATATGTTCCCTATGGTAACTGGGTTCATGAATTATGGTCAACAATCAGTACGAGCTGCAAGGTACATTGGTCAAAGTTTCATGATTACCTTATCCCACGTAAATCGTTTACCCATAACTATTCAATATCCTTATGAAAAAGTAATCACTGCGGAGCGTTTCCGCGGGCGAATCCATTTTGAATTTGATAAATGTATTGCTTGTGAAGTATGCGTTCGTGTATGTCCTATCGATCTACCCGTCGTTGATTGGAAATTGGAAACTGATATTCGAAAAAAACGATTACTTAATTACAGTATTGATTTCGGAATCTGTATATTTTGTGGTAACTGTGTTGAGTATTGTCCAACAAACTGTTTAGCAATGACTGAAGAATATGAACTTTCTACTTATGATCGTCATGAATTGAATTATAATCAAATAGCTCTGGGCCGTTTACCAATAGTAATAATTGAGGATTATACAATTCGAACTATTTTGAATTCGCCTCAAATTCAAAATCAGTAAATCCTTGATTAAAGAAAATTTTTGAATTACTAAGGTTCAGTTTTGATTTAACGAAATGAGTTTTTCCGTTTTGTTTGATCTCAATAACTACAAATATCCACAGGTTATTCGTTGGTAAGAATTGCGTCTTAATTTGGATTGAAAATTCATTAATTAATATCTCTGACATTATTTCGAAACGGTTAGTTTCGTATTCGAGCTGCTCTATTCAGAGAAAAAATAAAATTTGTACAATAACTGTACCCACATTAATTTACACTCCCTAGGATTTAATGCAAGTATAAATTTATTATGAATCAGCAAATCAACTATTTTTTCTGGTCTGGTTTCAATAAGGTCATGAAAAATTTTTTGAGTTCTTTATCTCTTATCCTACATATAATGGATTTGCATGGACCCATACATGATTTTCTTTTAGTCGTTCTGGGATTAGGTCTTATCTTAGGCGGTATAGGAGTAGTATTACTTATAAACCCAATTTATTCTGCCTTTTCATTGGGATTAGTTCTTGTTTCTATATCCCTATTCTATATTCTATCAAATTCATATTTTGTAGCTGCTGCACAACTCCTTATTTATGTGGGAGCTATAAATGTTTTAGTAATATTTGCTGTAATGTTTATGAACGGTTCAGAATATTACAAAGATTTTAATCTTTGGACTGTTGGGAATGGAGTTACTTTGCTGGTTTGTACAAGTATGTTTGGTTTACTAATGACTACTATTACAGATACGTCATGGTACGGGATTATTTGGACTACAAGGGCAAACCAGATTATAGAACATGATTTGATAAGTAATAGTCAACAAATTGGAATTCATTTATCAACAGAGTTTTTTCTGCCCTTTGAATTCATTTCGATAATTCTTTTAGCCGGTTTGATAGGTGCAATTTCCGCGGCGCGCCAATAATAATAAGGAAAAATTCTCTCAACTTATCAACAGCAAGCCAAATCAAATTTCATTCTGTATTATCGCATTTATTTCCAGAATTTTAAATTGTTTATGTCTAAAATAGAAATTTTTTTTATTCGACCCATTCCCAATATATTTCTTTGTTCCATACTTTGTTTTTTATATTATATTCTAGTAAATTGAATTTAATTAAATGCGTTGCTCATCTTATATTGAAATGAATCGAAATTACTAAGGAGTTGTTCAATGATGCTGGAACATGTACTTGTTTTGAGTGCCTACTTATTTTCTATCGGTATCTATGGATTGATCACCAGCCGAAATATGGTTAGAGCTCTTATGTGTCTTGAACTTATACTAAATGCAGTTAATATAAATTTGGTAACATTTTCTGATTTTTTTGATAGCCGCGAATTAAAAGGAAATATTTTCTCCATTTTTGTTATAGCCATTGCAGCGGCCGAAGCAGCTATTGGACCAGCTATTGTTTCGTCAATTTATCGTAATAGAAAATCAATTCGTATCAATCAATCGAATTTGTTAAATAAGTAGTATAGTAGTAGTAACCATACAAATTAGAATATTCATAAATTGGAATTAGCGTATATTATACATTTTGGATGATCATGTTTGCGAAAATATAAGAAATCAAAGTATCTTGGTTCTCTCCCATGAGTGGATCCATAAGTGGATTGATTAGAATTTTTCTAATCAATCGGAATCATTGATTCATTTAGTATCTAAATATATGATTCATTTACAAGTTTACTAGATCGAAAATTTTTTATTAAAAAAAATGATAGATAGATCCAATGTCACATTCCGTAAAGATTTATGATACGTGTATAGGGTGTACTCAATGTGTCCGAGCTTGCCCCACAGATGTATTAGAAATGATACCTTGGGACGGGTGTAAAGCTAAGCAAATTGCTTCTGCTCCAAGAACAGAGGATTGTGTGGGTTGTAAAAGATGTGAATCCGCCTGTCCAACGGATTTCTTGAGTGTTCGGGTTTATTTGTGGCATGAAACAACTCGAAGTATGGGCCTAGCTTATTGATACGTTCCAAAAAACCCGACTTAAATACGACTACATTTTATTTTTTTACCTTTACCGACAAAAGCGCGTGCTCAAATCTAAATATATATTTAGATTTGAGCACGCGCTTTTCTGGTCCAAGTCTATCTTATTTTTACTACGAATTTTTTTCCTTGGTTAACGATAATTGTAGTTTTGCCAATATTTGCGGGTTCCCTAATTTTCTTTTTTCCTCATAGAGGAAATAAGGTAATTAGGTGGTATACTATTTCTATATGTATAATAGAACTCCTTCTAACAACCTATGCATTCGGGTATCATTTCCAATTGGACGAGCCGTTAATCCAACTGATAGAGGATTATAAATGGATACATTTTTTTGATTTTTCCTGGAGATTGGGAATAGATGGAATTTCGATAGGACCCGTTTTGCTGACGGGATTTATCACTACTTTAGCTACTTTAGCGGCTCGGCCGGTTACTCGAGAGTCCCGATTATTCCATTTTCTGCTGTTAGCAATGTATAGCGGTCAAATCGGACCATTTTCTTCTCAAGACATTTTACTTTTTTTCATCATGTGGGAATTAGAATTAATTCCAGTTTATCTACTTATATCCATGTGGGGAGGAAAGAAACGTTTGTATTCCGCGACAAAATTTATTTTGTACACTGCGGGAAGTTCTGCCTTTTTATTAATGGCAATTCTAGGTATTTGTTTAGCTGGTTATAATGAACCAACATTAAATTTTGAAACATCAGCGAATCAATCATATCCTGTAGAACTCGAAATTCTCTTCTATATTGGGTTTTTTATTGCTTTTGCTGTTAAATTGCCGATTATACCCTTACATACTTGGTTACCAGACACTCATGGAGAGGCACATTACAGTACTTGTATGCTTCTAGCTGGAATCTTATTAAAAATGGGAGCGTATGGATTGGTTCGGATCAATATGGAATTATTGCCTCGCGCCCATTCTATATTTTCTCCTTGGTTGATGATAGTCGGCACAATTCAAATAATCTATGCAGCTTCAACATCTCCCAGTCAACGTACTTTAAAAAAAAGAATAGCTTATTCCTCGGTATCCCATATGGGTTTCATAATTATAGGACTTGGTTCTATAAGCGATACAGGACTCAACGGGTCCATTTTACAAATAATTTCTCATGGATTTATTGGCGCTGCACTTTTTTTCTTGGCAGGAACGAGTTATGATCGAATACGTCTCGTTTATCTCGATGAAATGGGTGGAATGGCTATCACAATTCCAAAACTATTTACGACTTTCAGTATCTTATCAATGGCCTCTCTTGCATTACCGGGCATGGGCGGTTTTGTTGCAGAATTAATAGTATTTTTTGGAATACTTACTAGCCAAAAATATCTTTTAATGCCCAAAATACTAATAACTTTGGTCATGGCAATTGGAATAATATTAACTCCTATTTATTCATTATCTATGTTACGCCAGATGTTCTATGGATACAAGCTTTTTAATGCCCCAAACTCTTATTTTGTTGATTCTGGGCCGCGGGAATTGTTTCTTTCGATCTCGATTCTTTTACCTGTAATAGCTATTGGCATTTATCCAGATTTCGTTTTCTCACTATCAGTTGAGAAAGTCGAAGCTCTTCTATCTAATTTTTTTTATCCATAGTTTTCGTGAGTAAACCAAAAAATGAAACAAAAATATTCTTATTTTAAAAATTATTTGTTGGACAATGAAAAATAAGTACTTTTTCTTCTCTAAAGTTTGAGTAAAATAAATGGGAGTTATATTATAATTATGTATGTAATCAAGCGAGAACCCTTTGCTTTTTTGCATTTCCATTAATGGATTTAAAGGGTTCTCGCTTGATTACACCAAATTTTCTTATATACAGTTATACTTTCCTATGTTTATTTTTGTATTGTTCAAGTACTTTCTTCAATTCAATTAGATGTTAATGTAAATGAACCATAACTATGTAATCCTATTCCTAATAAATTAACCCCAAAATAGCATACCCAAATTATAAGAAAGCCCGTCGAGGCCACAATTGCAGAATTTTCACTTTTCAAAATTTTATTTGTTCGAATATGTAAATAAATTGCAAATATGGTCCAAGTAATAAATGCCCAAGTCTCCTTTGGATCCCAATTCCAATATGACCCCCATGCTTCATTAGCCCATACTGCTCCCGAAAGAATACCTATCGTTAAAAAGATAAATCCTAGACTAATAATACGAAAACCCCAAAGATCCAATTGTTCAATCAATTGAAACCTGTAATAATTCCTAGAATAAATAAAAGAAGTTTTTATTAAACAATTTTTTTTTTCTATTATGTATTGAATCTTGCCCAGCGAAAATGGCTCGTTTACCAAATTTTTGCTTTTACGAAAATTTAGGATGAAATTTTGAAATGTAATGACTAAAAGAGCTAGTGATAATAATGCTCCGCATAAAAGAGCTGCATAGCCCAATACCATCATACTTACGTGCATCATTAACCAATGGGATTGGAGAGCAGGTACTAATATTTCGGATTGATTCATTTCAGTTAAAAGACCTGAAGTAGCAAAACCTTGGGTAAAAATAGCACTTGGCGCGGTTATTGCGTTTAAATTGAAATAGGTTTTCATTTTTTTAAAATACGGAACGATATGAATACTGGAGAAACTCCATGAAAGAAAGATTAATGATTCATATAAATTACTTAATGGGAAATGTTGCAAATAAATCCAACGAGTAACTAATAATCCCGTTAGACAGGAAAAAGTAGTCATCATCCCCTTTTCTGACGAATCAGATAGTCCTACGATTTCATCTACTAATAAGGTTAGCAAATGAATTGTAATTACAATCGAAACGACTGAAAAGGATATATGTGTAAATATATGCTCTAAAGTTGAAAATATCATAACAAATAAAAAAAAAGGGGGGGTTCAATTCAATTTCAATTATAGGATAATTGAATTCAACTCGGGAGTTGAACTTAGTATAGGACTCACTCTTTTAGAAAATGACATGCCGCCACTCGGACTCGAACCGAGATGCTCTAGCACTGCTTCCTAAGAGCAGCGTGTCTACCGATTTCACCATAGCGGCTTGTTCTAAATCATAATAAGCCCTTTTTGATTCAATTGTCGAGAGTGAAGTAGGCAATTCAATGCAATTTCTATTTTTTGATTGATCCTCGAGTCGAAAGATAGAATCTAAAATCTGTGTATTCGCCCTATAATCACTTAAAAAAGGAAAGGTCTTTTTTTTTTTTAATTAGGTTCAATTTCAAGTCAGGGTATATCTAGTGATAGTGACTTAAAGAAACAATTATTTAGCAAGTTATAAAACACATTTTAATTAATTAGTTTTAACAATCTATTAGTGACTACAAAATTTATATATGTTCTTCTCTAATTTAATTAGTTTAATAAATATATTCAATATACAGGTAATATACAAACAAAATAGTATAGTTATTCTATACAATATAGACAATAAAAGCTCAAACTTTTTTATTATCGAATAGATGGGGATTCTTATTTTCCCCATCATAAAAACCATAAAGCATACTCAAAAGAAAGGTTTAATCTTCTTTTTGTGGTTATTCTTTATTTCAAAGAAAGAAGACTTTTTGAATTCGAAAAGCGAAACAAATTGAATTTTTCATTGTTATTGATCGGGTCAAAACAAAACATTAGAGACTATAAATTTTTCTTTTAGTTCGATTTATAAATTTGTCATTTTATATCTATTTATATTACCGTATATATATATATATAACCTAATATAAATATAACCTAATATAAATAAAATTTGATTATAATAAAAAAAAATTTTATAAATTTTTTCTAACTTATAATCTAAAACTTATAAAGACATTCTAAAAAATTGACAATTAATTAGAAACAAATTAGACTGACTGCTTTTCGAATCAAAGCAACTCAGATTTTTCCAATCTTTGATTATTTATTTGTTGCATAAAAAAAACTTTTTGAATTCCTTGTAGAAAGAGATTTAGCTAATGAAAAAGCTTTCAATGCTGCCCAATATCCTTTTTTTTTCCAAAGATTTTTACGAATACGTTTTTTTGAAATAGAAATACGTTTTTTCGGAACTGCCATTAAAAAATAGAATAAGTTTTTAATTGCTATAGTTGGATGTCAAAGACATCTATTATCGATTGTTCAAAAAAACAATTGTTTTTTACTATGAATTATTCGGCTATCTATTTATTTTCTAGCCAGTATACCCCTTATAAAAATATCAATATAGAAAAATAAAAATTGCATAAATGTAAATATAGTAATAAAAAAAACGACAGTATACCATCTCTGTATAGTTTTTTTTATTGTTCTACATGTATTTATACAGGTAATAAAATGAGCTAAAATACATAATAAAAAAAAAGAAAGTTTTAATAAACCAACCCTAGTACCTTATTAATTTTGGAAATTACTTTCCAAATTAATTGCCCAGGCTCACATAAAGAGTACATCAAATTTGAATCTAATTTTAAAATGTGCAAGAGACTCGGACTTAATCTATTATCTATTAAATTTCGAAAAGTTATTTTCTTAATTCCTCCTTTAGGGAACGCTAAGTCTTGGTTTGAGGATCCTAGCCTTTACTAAAAAAAGAGATGTCTTGTCTTAAAATAAAAGACAATCAATTCAGTTGCACAAATCTATTGATTAATGATTCTGACTAAACCAACTAAAAAAAAAGAACTTTTCTGGTAAAATTCTAGTTTTTTATGATTCAGGTCAAATACTTGTTTTGGTCAAACTATTTAGCCTTATTCTATAGATATGTAAATTATTGGAATAATACATATTAATAATTAAGTTAAGATGAAAATTTCCATTTTCCTTTCTTTTATCAAATTTTCAATTTTAGGCAATAATTGAATTTTACTAAAAGTACTATGTTTTTTTGAGTTTTCAATAGTAATTCATTTAAACAATTTAAATCTCTTGATTTGAAATATTTAAAATAGTTGAAAAATATTCAAAATAATTAAGTCTAGAAAATTCTATATTTTGTATATTTCAATTTTTTGTTTATTTTATTAACCGATCCCTTTCATTTCAAAAAAACTAAGAGCCAGTAAATCAGAAACAATTAATTAAGATAAAAAGAATTTTTTTTATGCAATATACATATCCATATTCATGGATTATACCTTTTATTCCCCTTCCCGTTCCTATATTAATAGGAGCAGGACTTCTACTTTTTCCCAAGGCAACAAAGGATCTTCGCCGTATGTGGGTTTTTCCTAGTATTTTATTCTTAAGTATAGTTATGATTTTTTCAACTTATCTGGCTATTCAACAAACGAATAACCCGTCTATCTATCTATCTATATGGTCTTGGACTATCAATAATGACTTTTCTTTAGAATTTGGTTATTTCGTTGACCCACTTACTTCTATTATGTTAATATTAATCACTACTGTTGGAATTATGGTTCTTATTTATAGTGACAATTACATGTCTCATGATCAGGGGTATTTGAGGTTTTTTGCTTATATGAGTTTTTTTAATGCGTCAATGTTAGGATTAGTTACTAGTTCTAATCTGATACAAATTTATTTTTTTTGGGAATTCGTTGGAATGTGTTCTTATTTATTAATAGGGTTTTGGTTCACCCGGCCTACTGCAGCGAATGCTTGTCAAAAAGCGTTTGTGACTAATCGCGTTGGAGATTTTGGTTTATTAGTAGGAATTTTAGGCTTTTATTGGATAACGGGCAGTTTAGAATTTCGGGATTTATTTGAAATATTCAATAACTTGGATAATGAGGGTAATCTTTTATTTTATACTTTGTGTGCCTTTCTATTATTTGCTGGTGCAATTGCTAAATCGGCTCAATTTCCACTTCATGTATGGTTACCCGATGCCATGGAAGGTCCTACCCCTATTTCAGCTCTTATACATGCTGCTACTATGGTAGCGGCCGGAATTTTTCTTGTCGCCCGGCTTTTCCCGCTTTTAATAGTTTTACCTTACATAATGAAGCTAATAGCTTTGATAGGTATAATAACATTACTTTTAGGAGCCGCTTTAGGTCTTGCTCAAACGGATATTAAGAGGGGTTTAGCTTATTCTACAATGTCTCAATTGGGCTATATGATGTTGGCTCTCGGTATGGGTTCTTATCAAGCGGCTTTGTTTCATTTGATCACTCATGCTTATTCTAAAGCATTGTTGTTTTTAGGTTCCGGGGCTATTATTCATTCAATGGAAACTATTGTAGGTTATTCTCCAGATAAAAGTCAGAATTTGGTTCTTATGGGAGGTTTAAAAAAACGGGTGCCTATTACAAAAACATCTTTTTTACTAGGTACACTTTCTCTTTGTGGCATTCCGCCTCTTGGATGTTTTTGGTCTAAAGATAAAATTCTTAATGATAGTTGGTTGTATTCACCGATTTTTGCAATAATTGCCTATTCCACCGCGGGCTTAACTGCATTTTATATGTTTCGGATATATTTACTTACTTTTGAGGGCCATTTAAATGTTTATTTTCAAACTTATAGTGAAAAAAAAAAAAGCTCGGTTTATTCAACATCTTTATGGGGTAGAGAAGGACAGGGGTTGATTAAACCAAATTATTCCTTATTACCTTTATTAACAAGTAATAATTATAAACGGATTCCTTTTTTTTTCAAAAAGAAAAATAAACTCCATAGTAATGGAAGAAGTATAACGGTGCCTTTTTTTACTATTCCTTATTTTGGAACTAACAACAGTTTTTTGTATCCCCATGAATCGGACAATACTATGCTATTTCCTATGCTTCTATTAGGCTTATTTATTTTGTTCATTGGAGTCATAGGAATTCCTTTCTTCAATCAAAAAGGAATGCAGTTGGATATATTATCCAAAATGTTAAATCCGTCTATAAACCTTTTACATCAAAATCAAAAAATAGAGATGGGTTGGAATTGGTATGAATTTCTAACAAATGCAACTTTTTCAGTTAGTATAGCTTCTTGCGGAATCCTAATCGGATCCTTTTTATATAAGCCTGTTTATTCCTCTTTACAAAATTTATATTTCTTTAATTCATTTGTTAAAAGTTTTTATAATAAACTGACAATTTTTGGTGATAAAACACTATATGTGATATATGCTTGGTCATATAATCGTGGTTATATTGATTTTTTTTATATAACCTTCTTAACTCAAGGTATAAGA